CCTTAGAAGGAGGCAAAAGACTCCCTTTCTATCAAGCAAGATTGATTAGGATTTTGAGAAGATAAATTAAGACGTACCTCGTAAGGGACAAAGTAATTCGATAGAGCCAAGCACTCATTAACATCTTAAGGTAGACACTGAAAGGCCTTAGCCAGAGTCTTAAAATCGACAAACAAAGACTCCTTCTTGATAGGAAACTCCCATGGGATGGACTGGATATAAGGGCAAAGCTACTCAAATTTCAACTTAAACTGGCAGTGCAGTGGAAAACTTATCTTATGATTAAAACAGGCTTTCTTCGGCGGACTGAAATTGGATGGCCCCATATACATGGAAAAAAACAGGAAATACGCGAAATAATGTTCCAGTACTGGAAAGACGGGAATAGTCCTTTTACCCTCTAAAATGCTTTATCCCTAGCTTTTGAGCTAGCACTTTACCCCGCTGGGAAAGGGTTTTTCCTGTATTACACAATATTAAAAGCTCGATGGCTAATGCCCCGGCTTTTATTCTTTTCCTGCCTTGACTGATGGATTGGCCTTTTGAGTAGTCATTTTATACCTTTCAAACTTGGCCTGATCACTGTCTTTCGCCAAGGGCATAACTCTCCTTAGGTGACTCAAACTCTGGCCTGGGCGGAATTCAAAATAGATAGAAGGAGAGCATTCAGTAGGGCTCGGCCAGCTCATCAAGGGTTGGCGGTGCGGGCTTCTTTTATGAGCGCGAGCCGCCACTCCTCCAGAAGGACACCGAGGTCTTACATCTCTTGAGTGCTTTTGGGGAACTCCCAATCGAAATCCAGTCCATCGAATCTGTAGTCCAATCTCAATTGTGGAGTCGATGAAGCTCTCTCTTATGTGATGAAGCAGCCATGCGAGCGAAGATAGCGTGATCTCCGGCAATAGAGAGTAGGGTCTTAACCGATGGATTCTTGTGATGAAGGGTGGTGGTGAAGCTGGATAGCAAGGGACTGTTAGATTCTGACACTGTAAGCTCATATGAGACCGGGGTCCGGTGTGAGGAATGCGTAAAAAATGTGGGTGAAGTAGGATGTGTCTATGGTGGACACGGGGGAGCTCGAACTCAGCCATGATGGCCAGTAAGCGCCCTTCACTGTGGTAGGTGCCGGAGACCCAGGATCGGGGAGTGTCGAGAGGGCGATGATTAGCAGCAAGAGCAAGAGCAGCATTCGTTTCATGCCCACCATGCTTTGAAGTGTGGAAACGGTTTGATTGAGACGGAGCGCTTATCCCATTATGTAAAAAAGAGCTTGGGTAGTTAGTTTCTGTTTCATTCAGTGTTGATATATAGGATATTTAGCTCTGGTTTCATCGGTAGTTTGGTTGCGGTCATTCCTTGGATTGGCGAACTACTATCGGCGGTTCATCAAGGAATTTGTGGCAAAGGCAGCACCTCTCATAGACCTGTTGAATAAAAACAAGCCGTAGGAGTGGACCAAGAGGTGCCAGAACGCCTTTGAGGAGCTGAAAGCAGCTGTGACGCAGAAGCGTCTTGCCAGACTTCGAAAAGGTGTTCGAAGTCCACACAGATGCTTCTGACTTTGCCATAGGAGGTGTGCTTATGCAGGAAAGACATCTTCTTTTTGCCAGTATCCGAGGTGATCTTTATCAATCCCTTCCCTATTGTTCCCCGTAAGAAGCCGCTCCACTTTGGTGCGCAGCGCTCGCTCCTGAGGGAACCAAAGATTCATGGATGGGGGTCGTTTAACTTTAACATAGTAGAGAGCGAGAAAGAAAGGTGAGGTTACTAGACAAAGTGCATCCGCCGAAGCAGCAACAAGAGACGAAGCATCGGGTCCTGGATAAGATGCAGTAGAGAACAGCACTGCAAAGAAGCGCACAAGCAACTTCGATTCGCTTTCCCGCAAAGATTGATTGAAAGTATACCGCGATGAGAAAGCATAGACCAGCCAGAAACGGAACAAATGCTGCTGCTGCTTCTGAGTTCGCATGACTTCGCTCTCGTTGTGCGTGGACTTCCTAATCGAACTAAGATGGATCGGGCAGTTGGCTCAGAGAAGGTTTTCTCGGAGAAGGAATAACAACAAGCTTTGTTGGCTGAAGAATGAAGGAATTGGAATACCTTAACCTTTTATGGCTTGATAGCCATGTCATTCCCTTTGATTGCTAGTAAGAAGGTAAGTTGCTTCCTTGTGGTTAGCCTTCGCTTTTGTTAAGAAAATTACCCTTCTTTATTACTATATACGAGGGCCACCCTTTTAAAATAAAATGTTTTTTGTGTATGTAGGATGGTAAGATAAAGAATGGCATGCTAACAGAAGAACCTAACGGATACAAATTTCTATAGATGAATCATGGTTCCCCCATCAAGCTCTATCTTTAGGATAGGAGGGACCCGGGGACAAGCGAAACTCACTCGAGAAGGGCTCTATGTGAGCCAACAACGGCTACTCTTTCACCAACGAGACTCGTCGAAAGATTGAATGGAAACAAAAGAGATATTTCATATTCTAATGAGAAAGCATTCTGAATCGGCATGAACAACAGCCCCCGTAGAAGCATCAACAGGAAGTTCAGCAATACAATGGAAGCCAAATAATAAGTAAGAATTGGCTCCGAACGGAAGGAATTTTCGAACGGTACAACCGGGGAAGCCTGCCTAGCAAAGCGTGGAAAGACTACTTAAAGCTAAGACTCCTTTTCGGGTGTTTCTCATAGTCTTGACTGAGGGAGGGCTCTGGATGTCTAGGGAAGTCTTGAAAAAAAAAAACTAGTACAGTATGAATGGAGGCTTTCGCAACCAAGGGCTCTAGAAGAGGTAACACGAAGTGGATGTGCTGCCGGTCTGGATTGATGCCTTGGACTAGTCTTCGTAACCTACATCCAACTTATAGGATGGTCACCACTACCTGAGGTTGGATGGAATTCAGTGAAACTGCTGATCTTGTTTCCGACCGGCAGACCCTATTTGGTGATCCCCGACCACCGGATCGACGAGATCCTATTCAGAATGCGCTCACTAGGACCGACTCCAACGGAAATTGCGGAGTTCAGCAGAAACAGCTTTCTCCTTTATTGAAGAAAGATATCTTCCCTTTTAGGGTAGGGTATTAATATAATTAATGCTAGAGCAGACGCATGATGATGGTTCGTTGGTTTCAACCAGCTTTCAACTTCAGCAAGCCGATGAAAACGACTTCCTTCTCCCTTGCTAGTCGCTGGATGTACAAGCAAGAGGTCACCCCTCTAAAATAGTCTCAGATGAAACTCCACTATCTCCATCTTAAGAAGATGATGCAGCGGCCACCGAAGAGAGATTCAACCAGTGATCGGTCATTTCAAGTGATGAATTGGGCAAAAACGAAACTAAGGGTATCGAGAATGAATATGGGCATCTATTGAAAGAAAGTCATTCCTTGTCCGTCTGTTCATATAATCAAACTTGGCTTCTGGCATCTCCCGTCTCCAAGGGCTGGTTTTCGCTTCCTTATTCTTTACTTGCTCTTGCCTATTGGTTACGAAGAAGGTATGTTTCTTCTCTCCGCCGATGCTTATTCCCCTTTGAAGGCCGGGGTTCAAACAAGTAGGCAAGAAAGGAGAGAGCGTAGGTTCAAAGAAGCGGGCCGGGGATGGGATTGTTTGAAGGCGCACCGCTTTGCCTAGCTAGGCCTGACAAGAAGAACTGTGCCTTGTCTTCAAGCGGAACTACTGGGTAAGGTCAAGAGTACAGTAAGAAGGTAATCGGCCCGGACATCCGCCTCCTTCCTTTTTTCCGGTATGAACTCCTACGCCCTCTTCTGGGGGCTTTCTTTTCCGGGTATTCATTCCTCCAACCTCAGCTCTTTTCGCCTTTTCCGAAGTGCTAGCCAGTCCCAAGAGAAGAAAAGAAAGAAACCGATCGACCGCTTAGCCCTTCTTTGGAACCTTGCCTTTGATCTTTCGCCGCCTTCCAGACTTCCTTTGAACCGCCGGGTATGAACGAACTGATCGCGACTCGGGATACGTTAAATTGGACCTAACGGCCGGCCTAGTAACCTTTCGGCTTCAGCTTGGGTCAGTTCGCCTTACCTTATATACTCCTCGCCGGTAAGGGATGTTTATGTTACAGGCGCGATAAAGAGTCTGCAACTTCAGAAATGGAATAAATAACGGGAAGGTTCGGGAGGAGCAAACCACCACAGGCTTGGTAGCCGACTCAGTTGACTGAAAGCTCCTACCTGCCGGCTATGAACTCATACCTGATAGTTAGCGGGTATTCCCTCCCTCCGACTTGCCATTCCCATGGAAGAAAGAGGAGCCGAAGGAAGCGGGGTGAAAACAAGTAGCTGATTGAAGTAAAAGCGGTCCAGGGACAGCTGGTGAAAAACCTCGCCCTCTTTCATATGCCGAAGCGGTAAGCGGGTCAGCGGAAACAGATAGTACACCCGCTACGAGGAATTAGACCACATACGCTATTTTGCTACCCTCGTGTAAAGAAAGGAAAGGAAAACCCTTTGGTGTATGGGACGGACTTCTTTCTCTCTATCGTTTCGGCTTCTTCAACCCGCAAGCCCTATGTTGTAAGGGATGGAAAGTGCAATCGCCAAAGCCGGTTATTCGGAAAGCAAGGAGGTCTTTCTCTGATCCTCTATCTGCTACCGGCTCTGCTCAAAGCCGGAAGCTTATCTCAAACAAAAGCTATAGAGGAGAGGAGAGCCAAGGAAGACTTAGCGCAACTGCTTAGTGGAAGGAAGATTCTGAAATCACTAGCTGCACTTTGAAAGCCTTGATCGATATGATATTAAGATTTTCTTAATGTGCTCAAAAAACCTTACTAAGCGAAGAAAGCTCTTCTAGCTTCCCTTATATTATAGATAGTTTTTAGAAAGGGAGGGGCAAGGAAGGAATTGATAGAGGTACGTCGAAAAGAAAAGTTCCATACCTTCTTGATCGAGTCAATTGCCTTCCTTCTACTTGAATCAAGATTCGGTTGGTGTGAATTCTACCCACGGAGCGGTACAAGAGAGAAAAGCATCCCTGCTCCTCGAAGCCTTTTTAAGACAAAACTAAAGGGTTTGGCACCCTCTGGTAAAGGCAAGCATAGCCAAAGAAAGAAGATAAAAAAGAACTTTACCAGGAAGCCATGGAGGAGCTTCAGATGACCATATCAAAATCAAAGTCTTTCTGATCTAGCAAAACATTCAATAGTATGAAACTCAGCCCTATTTAGCCCTACCTAAGACGGAGCAGCACTTCCCTAGTCCGTCCGAAGCAGTACCCTTAGCCTGATGATGCTATGGTCTCGAGGCAAGCAGCCTTCCTTCTTTTCATGAAAGGGTTGGGGAGGATGCCAACTTCTATTTTTTTTTTAACCATTTCTTGCCTTCCTGCTAGGTAGTGAAATGATTTTGCTTTGTAAAGCAAAAACTCAAATATTTTCCTTTTCAACCATAACATACGAAAAAGTGTCCAAACATCCAATTCTCGGTGTTGTATGCACAATCCTCTTTGATCCTAGACTCCAAGCCGTTCGACATAGCTCAACTCCGGAGCACATGCTCGAACAAGGATACTGCTACCATTCCGACAAGAGCGCTTATGGAGCATCGATCGTCATTTGCTTCATTCATCTCTTTGAATCGGTCTCAAGTTTGAGGTTATGGAAGTCAGATCAAGACTGCCATTGCTGTAGTTTCTGTCTCTCGAACGTAGAACTCCGGTTGCCATAGTCTAATGGTAATTTCTTTTTGATGTCAGGAGTGCAAAGTTGGTAAACTTGACTGACTTTGTCCTTGTATGGACACCGCTTGTTTTGGTCTGAGATGTGTCTGTGGTCTGGTTTCCACTGAGCTAACTTCCATGAAGAGGGTGGATGGAGAACATTCCATAGTCTGGTCTGCTTGCCTTTCAGCTTCTTCCTTGCTCCGATCAAATTCCGGCTTCCTATCCATGACCTTTTTAACTTCTCTCGGAAACCTTCTTTCAAGTTGGCTATGCGCCCGGATCTTGACCACCTTAAGCCAAGTCGATAGAAAGAAGCTCAAAGACCTAGAATTCCAGTTTCTCCACGGCTTCACGGTTTGTTTCTAAGCAAAGGCTTGACTTGACCGCCTGCTCAATCAAAACCGGGGCTTTCTGCAATCAGTTCCCATTCACCTTGCCTGCAGCGAAAGCTTTCAAGAAAAAAAAAAGAAAGAAAAAACTCTTCTCACAACAAGCCTTTAAGCCGCTTTAGAAATGCGGTTACTTGAAGCAGCCACATATTGCGTATATAAGATAACTGCTGCTTTTTAGGAGGGATCTTTCCCGCAAATTGCATACATAAAAGAAGAAAGGTCTTTGCCTAGTTTCGGATCTTACCGTAGAAAGCACTACTTCCGACTTGAATGATCGAGTTGATTCCATTTCTTTTCGAGATTCTGTTTGTGAAAAGTGTGGAAATTGATAGAATCTATATGTTTTCAGTTTCAAGAAAGAGAAGGGGGTAGAGTAATGGTCAACTCATCAGGCTCATCACCTGAAGATTGCAGGTTCGAATCCTGCCCCCGCCTAAGGAACATTGCTCACCGGGATAGAAGGCTGGTCCCAACCCGTCTACCAATGTCATTTCATGAAGATGGACACTGGCTTGGGGGCGG